GAAATAAGTGGCTCACGAGGAATGGAGAGACAGATTCTCTATTTGATCTCGAAGTCCTCATATAACACTTCTTCCAGTCGGATCACTTGTTGGAAAAACATAATGCTCACACATGTTCCACACGGGCAAGGAAGCATAATCTAATGAACTGAGATTCTTTTCTTTCTATAGGATGAGGAGAAAGGATCCTTGCCTAGATCCAGAAAAAGTTGGATGTAAGGAAGCTGAAGCGGAAATGCAATTCTCGGGTGAGGAAAGGGTTGTCTCAGGTACGGTACGCCTGGGGCAGGATTGAATCGATGTACCTAAGCTAAACTTATAAGATTGAACCACCTATAGACGGAATTAGGAGAGCTGAGGTTTAATCCAAGACCAGGAAAGCACCAGCTATATCGAAGCCCAATGCCAAGCAAAGCCCTAGACGGAAAGTGAAGAAATTGGCTTCAAGCTTCGCCCTTAACCCAAGATGAGGTGGAGCCTTACCCCGACACAAGGTGGGACCTTCCCATTAGGATAGTGGGCTTAGTCAGACCAACATAGGTTGTCAACCAAAAAGGAGAAGCTCCCGTTATTGTTGGTTTATGGATATCCTAACCTAAGACGAGAGGATTGGGCTTAGAACAAGACCTTTCGGTGGATATGATCACATCTTCATGACAAGAGGTGTACACCTGTGGCCTCACTCAAGGTAATGGGTGACCAAACCTAACGAGTCTAAACAAATTGGATCTTATTGTGTGACAAAAACAGAGATTGGGAATGCTTGGCAGGTATTTGAGAACCAGTAAATTAGGGAAATCAAACACATAAAGAAGTTTTCTTTCCAAGCCTGGTAACACCACACTTAAGTAAGTCGATTCAGATTAGCCAACAAGCGAATCCATTAACTCAGTCAACTCTTTCTGGTAAAAGTGCTCATCACTACTACTATATATAATATAGTAAATTACAGACAACACTCAATGCTAATGAGTGGATCAAGTCATTTACTAGTCAATGAACTGACTAAACCCTGTCTGTTCTGGGAATTGACCCACTTAACTATACTCTTAGGGCAAGCCGCCCTGTGGTAATTAACTCCGTAAAATCTGTATCAGTCTTGAGGCAATTTGGAAATGCTAGACAAAGATATTAATCAGAGTCAGTCAATTCCCTAGCTACAGTTAATATGAAAAATCCCGGGTAGGTAATTCAAACACGCCCCACCCAATAGGTGAATCTTTCAAAGTGTGGGAAATCTCCCCTTTCTTCAATCCTAGAATCGATGCCTAAGAAAAAGGGTATATCTATGAAAATGCTCAACCCATTCATGCGATTCAATCCTCTGCTCTGATTCTATTAAAAAGGAAACACTCCACTAAGTCGTACACACTCCCCAATAAGTCTGGTAATTAATTCGTTCAAATCAATGCTCGGTGCAGCAGGTAATGTAACTTAATCAATCGCAAGCGGCAAAAGAACTCAAACTCAATCCACAATCCGTCTCGCTCGTCTGGGAAAGAAGAGCAGGCTGTTAGGCAAGCCGGCTTTAATACAACCTCTAGGGAAGCCAGGAAAGTTGGTATATACTTTGTACCAAACTTTTGAAACAGTTTGAATTCTCCAATAAGGAAGAAATGAAAAAGCTAGGCCGAAGGATGAGATGGCATTTCAAGAGAATAGTCGATCAGTATGGCAGGAAGAGGTCTCTTTGTCAAATCCTCTATCATCTAAAGCTGGGTCAGAAACTTCCTTTAGGAGCAGAAGAATTTGCAGGCCGTAGGACAAAGCTTCCATTCTCGAAGAAACTAGCCAAGTTTGAAAACACTTAAGAGGGCTGGGTATTGAAAGAGTCTGGCAGGAAGAAGTATAGTACCAAGCGGCAGTAAGCCTCGATTCGAATTAGCAGAGAGGTCAGTTTTAGGAGGTCGGTGTCCAGTGGAGTTCAGCGAGAAACTCAAAGTAATACATACCTATTTGTTGCGATGTGATTGCTTCGCACCTTTCAATATTTCTTTTACTTCTAGTGCTATCTTCCATCCGTTCCAGTTCATGGATCTTCTTCTTGTTGTAGAACGAGAATTGGATTGATTCCTATAGTTCTCTATTTGCAAATTCATTACTTAATAACGATCTTATAGGCTTTGTCTCAGGCAGATCTGGAGCGACTGGATTGAACAGAAAGTACATACACACACTAACACATCATAAAAGGAAAGAGATGAGAGGAGACTCGAACTACAAAAGTGTTTCTTGACTATTTTTTCGGAAGCAAGGGGCAAAATAATGCCTAAATTCTAAAGGAAAGACCCTCGCCTCGCTGCCCAATAAACCATTATTTGCTGCTCAAGACATCGGCCAATGTGTGGCTCCACCATCTGTCATTTCATGCTGGTAGGGTAGGGAAGGACATACTGACCGACCTACCGGGGGAAAAGGCTTTCTACGTCCGCTTCCCCAGTCCCGCTAATCCAGAAGTCAGTTCATCTTCCCGGGAAATATAATGCTTCTTTCTCCGTGCCATCACAGGTGGGTGGTGCTGGCGAAACTACAACGACTGCTTTTGCTACTAGTGCGGAAGCATATTCGTCTGTGTTTGTGAGTCACCTCGTCTCGATCAGTCTATTCCCTGGTTATTTTGTAGGCACACATCTGAGGTATCCATATAGGGAGGGATCGCCCATACATAGTGCGAATGCCCATTGGCAATGTCGCAAGAGTTCAGGGACGGCCGTAGCTAAATTTCCATTGCTAATCTTACATGTTCCCACGAACAAAACAAAAAAGAAGAAAAGGCTATTCCTTAGACACAGAGGTGGGATTAAGGCGTCATGCGGAACTCCAACAACATAGACCAGATGACTTATTGAAAATAGGTTGAGGAGCCTGATCCTGGAGCTGAGCAAGCATGGGCGCGATCCACATCGAGTGGAACTACTATAACTATAGCTAGTGGAAGTACCATCCATTCCGCAGTGGGCGGACGTTCTTTTCAATCCTATGAAGCTCATCAGTATTTCTGTCAACAATTCTTTAGTATGATGGCTGTTGGTCTTAATTTGAGTCAACACTATTAAAATTAATAGAAAAAGGAACCAAAGACTGAGCAACTACTTCTAGAATGATGTTATAGAAAATACAAGACACAGTGATCCTCATCCGGCATAATAGCAGTACATGAATTCCACCCAGACGAAATGGACTGACTCTCTATGGCAACTATGGATCTCAACATCAAAAAAAAGAAAGTGCTTATCCATCCTTGGAGGGAGCTAGTTCTTCCAAGGATGGATATGCACACCGTACCGACTTGTGAGACCAACATTCTATGAAATCAACTATTATGTTTCATAGTTGTTCTATTCAATCCAATCATTCCTATCTATGGGTAGGATATTAAAATATAAGGTGCCACTAGCCTATATATTATTGGTGAATTTTATTAGCATATCAGTTGGTATATATAGTTGGGGTATGTTAGTTCTATCAATGGAAGAGGAATTCAAAAGAGAATCAGCATACAATTTCCCTCATAATTATCCTTATTTTTTGATATACCAAAACACGTAGAAAGCGGGGATAACATTTTTATAGATCAAGTTGAATATTTGAGTCAATATATTTAAGATTCATATGATCCTTTATCCATTTGCGCAATCTTGTTAGCCCTCTATATCTATATAAAACTAGGTAGAAAAGCACCATGAATGAAGGTTACACCTAATTCAATATCATGAGGTAGGGAGCAACAATAGGCCTGCTTTCTTAACCATGGTAAATTGGATAGGGTAAGGTCTTATTGGTGAAAGAATCAACTACAACCAATTCAACACCCTCCCGAGTCTTCCTAACCGTTTCTATAAGATTCTGTTCATTTATCAGCTAGTGATGGAATAGGCGCTTAATAACTCGTACGGGGTCAGCCCTTCTATAGACTACTGTGCTAGCTTCCGTCCCTCTAACTATTGACAATTGAATTGGTCTCGATTATTTGAAGAGAAAGATTGCTATTGTTGTTGTGTTAGGATGTAGGATATCTTGATTCGATCTATCTTTGCCGGGATATTGAAAAAATGATTAGATCGGGCACCACCGTAAAAACTGAGATTGGATGCAGAATCAGCCGCATTGAACTTAAATACCACCGGTATACCATACATCCCTCTTTCTAGTAGAGCAGTGCCTGTACCTGTATTCGAACCGCCTATCTGCTCTCTTTTATCAAGGGTCTATATCTCCTTGCTTTGATTATCCATTGCGGGAAGGGGTTGAATATTATCGAAAGATAGGAACTGATGTTGCGCAAGTGTAAATAAAACAGATATGTTGTTCGAACTGCTCAAGTTCAAAGAAAGATGTGATTTTTCTTGCGATTACAAATGTTATGGTTTTCTTCCTTGCTCGGAAGAAAAGTGGCCTACCCCTTTGGGTGTTCCGGAAAAGGATAAAGAAAACCTGCTGCTATTGAGAAGAAGAGGAGTCAACTCGGGGTTGAGTCCGATTCTGCATGTTGTTGTTTCTATACGAAATTCAAGATCAAAGAGATACCTGTCCGGATGGTTGGGAGAGTGAGCTCTGCCCTTAATTGGGTAGAGCGAGGGAAACCAAGGCCAAGTAGTAAGCAAACAGCCCAGATACAGAAATTCTCAAAGCAAAGGAAGAGGAAGGCCATAAAAATCGGGATAATCAATAAAAACATGAACTCTACTCTACCTACGCACCCATGCAAAGAAGCGGAAAACCGAACCAGGGATGAAACCAGCATCTCAATACGATGCAGCTCCACGCCCAGGCTGAAAACCAACCGAGCTATTAATATCTAAATATGCTAATTGAATGTGCTGCTTTAAGCAAGGAAGTAGCCGTTGTTGCCCGAGGTGGCGATATAGATCCAATGAACAAGCCCTTGACAAAGCAATCGAAGGAAGGAATTCGTATCGAAAGTAAACTTCTGCTCGGAACTACTGCCGGGGTTTGGAGATGAAGATTTATCCCCAACTACTGCTGATGCTTGGAACCCGAAGAAAGATAAGCAATTCAATGCAAGAAAAGAGAAGGGGGTCCGCGGAGCAATGCAATTCGGTTCCACGGGTGCCTTGGCTTGCGTAGATCAATGTTAAATGGATTTCTAAGCTCATGGGTGTATGAGCAGCATGAGAAGAAGGAAATAAGGCTTTGTTTTTCGCCTAGGAAGTGCTGGTTTTCGATTCTGGCTGAAGAGCACTTGAGATCAAAGAGTAACGTTTGGAAAGTCAAGTCAAGATAAGAAGTAAAAAAGCGGGATCGCTTCGTCGCTCCGCGCCTCGGCTTATTGGCAGGATAGACCACAAGACAAGGAGGTATACGTGCTATGGAAGACTGCTGCTAAGACTCCAGCTTCTTGCACACCTTCAAGTCTAGAAAGAAATCTATAGAAAGAAGATAATGACGAGGCTTATCCCCTCTAGCCAATGGTGAGTAAAGAGATGATGAAATTCCTCTCCTCTATTAATAAATATGAGAGATCGACCTATTTCGTAGTGCGAATCATTTCCCTGGAATCACTTGCTTGTGCTTTCAGTTTCAAAATGCCATATATAGTTAGAATTACCATATGATGAATCACTTTAGCGGGATTCAAGTTCTCTTTAACTAAACAATTGCCATCCACATATGGCACTTCCACGATATTAGACGTGGGATGAGGGATAGCCGATTGATCAGGTTGAGCTGGGATAGCCTCAACACAGTAGTATGTCACATCACTTGATAGCCGGGCAGCCAATTACTGGTGCTGATGCATCTGCTTTGACTTCGCCGACATCTCTATTTCGAATAGCCTGCCTTGCCCGGTTCTAGTTCATATACCATCTCGTAAACAAGTCCTACGTTTTGTTTGAGGAAGTCAGTTCGTAGGGGCTGGCATTCCCAGCTGCGGTTTCCAATCTTCTATACGCGGTCCAATAGAAATTCCTTTCGATGTGGGTATTTCTCTTTTTGAAAGCTACTTCTTCGACCGAGTATTTCCTTTGATTGTCTTGCCTGTTCAATGTCCTATGCCTTTCCTTCTTCCTTGGCTAGTAGACTATACTCTAAAAGCGTGCTAGCTATAAAACCAAAATCTTTTACTACCAAAAACCTACTTGGTAACTAACTCCTTGGGTAAAATACCATACCATTAGCTCTAAGCATGCAGCACAGAGATAGGTATTTTGGAATAGGTTGAGAGAGGTAGAGAGGTATTTCTCTAAGTATGCGCTAGGCAGAATTCACCTTGCCGCACGCGCCAGTAGTAAGGAGAGATATTATCCTTCCCATGGTTGGCTGGATCGCTTCCTTATTTCGACATCTTGGAATTACTTCTTCCCTCACACTCTGAAATCTGCTTTCTAAAAGAACTCTTCAGATCATTAACCCGGTAGCCTTAGGGCACAACTATTTAAGCATCATTAACAATTCATTGTTAGACCTCAGGTTGGGAGCCTGGGTAGGGGATCCTCACTAAAAGCCCTAGGAGCTGGTGAAGCAACCTTTTCTTCCCCAAAAGCCTTTGAAAGACCTTACCCATAAGCCTCTGAAGCAACCTAAAAAAGCAGGTGACGTTGTTGCCCGAGGAGTTGATGACCTTGTAGAAGCATTTGCCCTTGACAAAGCAATCGAAGGAAGGGACGGCGGAGAAGGAGGATGGAAGTACCGTTGTTGGATTTGATTCGTATTGCTCCCTCGCTCGGCTAAAAGCGCTCGACTAAAAGGATATGCTTGCGTTAGGTAGGAAACCGAACCCTTCTCCGGATAAAGGATAAGCCGGAGAAGAACGTCTATCGCTATCGCCCTATTATCTCTCAATTGCCTATCCAGGGGGTGGAGGGGCACTTGAATAAACCCTTGATTCGATGGCCATCATGATACGATACTCTTCGGATAGAGGGAAGGGGCTTCTTTGCAAAGAAAAGGGATAGCGCTAGGAATATCAATAGCGTACGGATAGCATTATTCCATTCCATTGCTATTTTCCTTCGTTTCCTCAAGTTTGAACACATTCTTGGATAGGGAAGTAGGCCTAGAGACCGCATCTGGTTAACTGCTTTAGGAGTGCCGGTTCCAGGCTAGAGAAAAGATAGCCCGTCCGCGAAGGATATTCTTCTAGCTCAAGCTAATCTTGACCCTAGTGTCATTGCTCTGCTCAACGGGTTGGGCTCATATGACCTAGAGGGAATCCGTATTCATGTCTTTTCCGAAGTGTTCCATGAAGGAAGTGATTCAACTTTAGTAAGGGTTGCCACTTATGTTGATCATCTCGCAAAGCATATAAAGTTCCAGCGCCAGGTCGTCTTAGAGCAAAGACGGGGAGCTTCCAATACTCCGGGCAATGCTGAAAGCGATATAGGTGTGTGGCTTTCTGTTATGGAAGCGGCTGATGCGCCTCGAAAGGAAAAAGCACGGGGCCGACCAAGGAAGACTAAAATCAGCATATATCACACCATTGCTATTGGAATGGTTGAGCTGGAATTATAATATTAACCGATGAATGGAAACAACCGCGGGGAGCTGCTAGAAAGACCAAAAAAGGTGCATATTCTTCCTTCCAAATTTTATACATTCTGTGTTGCTTTGATCTACAGCTACTGCCCATCAAGATGAACCTACCTATGCTATGCAAGCCTGTACCCTGGGAGATTTCAAAGCCGTATAAGTTCTAAAAAGGGGAAAACACCCCTGATATTTCTGATCTGAAAGGAGGGTACCTCACCTGCCCAAGCGTCGCTTCAATGGCTGTGACTCGCTACCGGCTGCTAACCTGCCGCGAGTATAAGTATTTTTATGTTTTCTTTTCCTCCTTGAAGAGTTGCAAAACGGTATGTGAAGCGATGAATAAGCTACAAATGCAACCCTAAACAAAAAACTGCTGAAATGGGCAAAAGAACATTTTGACAGAGCTAACGCCCTCCTTCTTTTCTTTCTCTTTTTACCGTATCGGTGCTATTGAGATGCCAAACGTCGAAAAGTCTGCTTCATCCACAACGATGCTAGTAGAGTAAACTGATTCAGTCATTTCCATTCCCAGCCATTCACTGACGCTGCGCGCCTTGAACTTGATCTCCGAAGAGAAAGACGGACGATTGCCCGAAGGAAAGCCGTCCTCTATCTATACTATAAGTAGTAGTACGACTGAGATTGGAAGGAAGATCTTACCTAAAATTGTTGTATGTGAGAAAATGCGGAAGTTGGGATAAGAGGAAAAAGCGCTTTCTGCCTCACTATAGCTTTAGCTCTCGCTACATAAACTTTAGCTCTGCTTCTAAGCGCTCGGTCTGGCATGAGTAATAATGTTTGTTTAGGCTGATCGAAAGGTGGGTCTAGGAAGAAAGAAAAAGACTTCTACGTATATTGGTATAGAGATAAATGGGGGACTCGTTCTAGCTCTTACCCGGCGGACCCTTCCTTATTCCTTACCTTTTACCTGGGCTTTTAGGTTTTTTGCTTGCTTTCAGTAAGATTTGAGTAGAGATTCGGGGGCCATAGGTTTAGTGGTTTGCTGGGTTGGTTTTGCTCTTGACCATCTCACGGGGAGATGGAAAGAAGAGAGGTAAACAGGAGTGGAAGCTAATAGGAATGAAATGATCCTCTCAATTGAGTTTCGGGACTTCTCCTTAAGAATGGACCAATGAAACCAACTGTATAAAAGTTTTAATCTCTTGGAATAGCTTAAACTCGATGTCATCAAGTACATTCCTCGCGGATACCCGCCAAAAAGAAAGGTAGGCAGCTTCGGGATCCCACCCCCAAGCAAGAAGGGTGAAAAGGAGTTGCTTTTTCTTCGCTGGATTGAGTAAAGAAAAGAAGTTCGATCAGTTCATTCAATTAGGAAGCGTCAGACTAGGCCTTTCTTTCAACGAATGTCTCATTCTAATCTACCTACCCGGATCCCTTTGCTACTAAGCGAGCCAACTATCTATCGACAGACCCATCAGCTTTGCACTTAACTAACCCATTTATTTCCAACAGTTTGACGCCCCGATGGTAATTCCTCGTTTTCCCACTTTTCTATGCCTTGCCCCATAGAGAGGAGTCTTCTTTCTTCGGAAAAACGGCTGAATTCTATTAAGTATTCCCATAGAGAAAAAAGCCCACTAATAACTGGAGGTAGTAGCCCTTCCTCTTTGGTCTAGTTGACCGCAGCACCCATTGCCGAAAGCAGCTCATACCTCTAATCGGGGGTATTTCCTTGGCCAACGCTTCTAGTAGGAGGCATATTCCTTTCTCCCGAGGGTGAGGTTTCTCACTTTTGCCTATGGCTGGCATAACCAAATCTAGAGCGGAGTGAGCCAATCCATTTGTAACCGTTTCAAAGTCTTCTGCGGCATCTTCTGGATCAGAATCTCCTGCTCAACCGAGAATGAATTCATTTTCATTGTATTATGTGGCAGTCCCACTACTTTCAACCATGGAAGCGAATCGATGATCCTGTCCAGAGTATCTTTATGAAGAATATCCTAGCCTAGTCATTGCTTTCTTTGTAAATGATCTCTCCTCTGCATCGCTGGAAAAGTTCTCAACCGGATTATCGGAGAACAACCGCACTCAACCAAGAACTTCCCCTTCCCCCATTTCCCTGTCTTCGCTATTTTGCTTTTCTACTGCTTGCTCCCCGAGCTCCCTATCCGAGTAAGTCCTACCTTCCTGGTTGGCAAGTAGTAAACCCTACTTCCCTTTCAAATCCTTGATTTGATCATCTTCATTCCATGGTGGACGGAGGAAAACTAGTTACAAATGTTCTTTGCTCGTGATACTTTGAATTGAAAGAGGAACGTTTGCAACGATAGCCCTTGTCAAGCAAAGCATCCTAGTGTGAAAAAGCAAGAAAATGCACTGACTGGCCCTGCCTTCAGCCGTACTGGCCTATCTTATTCTTTTTCTTGTCTTCTTGTCCTTGTTTTCATTTCATAACTGCTTCCATCTCTGGATCCGAGCTCGCCCTTCGGGGATTGAAGAATACATTCCAAAGAAATGAGGGTTAACCTACTGTTTCGTCACTGTTCCCCGAGCAACCCGATCTGATATTCCTTAACTGCTATCTTTTCTAGCTTTCCCTCGAGGAACTAATCCACCGAGAGTCGTGCGTTCCTCGAGGAAACAATATCTTTCTCTTTACACAGTGAATTCCTTAAACAAGACTGCTAGCTGGTATGGAGGGATAAAGCATCAAATTGTATTTTCCTTACGACGAGTGGGCATTAACTAGACCAGTTTGAATAGTATGATCTTTGTTCTCTCGGCATAGGTTGGATGTATCTCTGGATTATCATAAATATTTCTACGTTCAAGCAGCTAATCAGTAAACGACTTCTCCGTCGTAGTTTTAAGATTGGCGAGCATAAGAACCATTCGTATACGTAGGCCAACTAGTACTTAGTACATACCATATAAATTCTCTCATGTGATGGATTAGATTGAGTGGTGCTATAAGTAATACTGTAGTAAATTAGGCATTTGGAAAAGGCACTGATCTGTAGCAGTCAGTACTGGTGTGTGTTTCTTCTTTGCTTTATCTTTGAATTCAAAGAAATGCTTGTCGATGGCGATAACAGTTTGTTTATTTGCAGATAAAATCGATTTGTTTAGGAGATAAGCCTTGTGCTGGTTTTGCTTTCTATTTTACTTGTCTCTCAAAACAGCTTTTACTCTAGAATGCTGGGTCCATAATAAGTTGCAAATTGACCATTTCTAATGCGTTATCAGACTCAACCAAGCTAAATTCTAAAAGCCTTAACTAGTAATCGTAAATATGGTATGGCCTGCCTGTAAGCTTACTTACTTTTGACTCATACTCATCAACTCCAATATCCGTGCTTTATCTCGCTGCTTCTGATTTTATCTTATTCCTTGACATCCTTACTAAAGAAACATACGGATTGGTACGATCTTTAATCAAGTAGTTGACTTATTACTACTAGAGTGAGTTTGTTCATTTGCTAGATATGCCTTTTCATTGAGCTGAAGAATGGATTGAACAACAAGAGAAAAGAAAAGCACTGGCTTCCTGTAGAGGAAGACTCTCTTCGGGAAAGAGAGGCTTTCTCGGACAACAGCGAAGGGAAAGGAAGTCAAACCTGACTCTAGAATATGGCGAGAGAGTGTAAGGATCTCTTATACCTAGTCTGGGTTCAGCTTGGTCTTTCATAAAAGATGTTTCCTGACTAGCAAGTGCATAAGAAGAAGGATGAAAGTCCTTCACATGGTGCTATACTCTGTCATAATCATAAATATCCCTGTACGTAGTACCATAAAAGCAAAAGTAAACCTATTCCTTTTACAAGCACAGAGACCATAGAGAATAATCAAATAGCGAAGGCCAAATAGAGAGTAAAGGAAAATAAGGTAATTCTTCTGTCTAGCTTCTGTGCCCCTGATTCCTACGCTACGAGCAGAGGATGATAAAATCTGCTAGGCCAACCCTAGGCCTACTTTCTACCTCTTTCCAGCACCTTAGGCAGTAATGGAGAGTGTCCCGGAAAATAAATATCTCGAGCGAACCAAGAATTTCGAGCTTCCTTCCAACCAATGCCTCAAGGCAATGTAGAATATCCTCCTAATGTGTTTGGCAGCAGGGAATGAGAGTATCGACATCAACTCATCGATGAAGCAGTTTCTGTTACGAGAGTAGAGAAGGATAAGATTCTCTCTGTCTATACCAGAGACGGGAACAAGCCTAAGGGCCCTTCTTTCTTTCAAGCAGAAGGACAAAAAGAAAGAACCAGACGAAGCAATGGTTTATCCAAACTTTAACAAATAATTCAATATATTTCGTAATCTGTTTGTGAGAAAGCGTGAAAAGAGCCAATGTGAATTTAGGTTCAAACTAATTGAGTACCTTGGACATGTAATCTCTGAGCAAGGAGTAGCCAAATAAAATAGCTTTGATGAAGAACAGGAAGACACCTAGAACAATCAGTGAGCTAAGGGGTTTCCAAGGTTTGACTAGGTATTATTGGAAATTCATCAGTAAAATTATGGGTTGATCAGCAAGCCTCTAACTTCACTACTTAAAATGGGTATAAGGGAAGCTGATAAAGCTTTTGTAAATCTCAAAAACAGCAATGTGTAATGCTCCTGTACTGGCAATGCCTTATTTATCAAAACCCTTATAGAAACTGATGCCTGTGAGGTTGGAATGGGTGCTGTACTTATGCAAGGAAGGAGACCCATAGCCATCATATTTAATACTAAGAATAAGTACCTCTCCTCTCTACTTATGAAAAGTAATTTATAGCCTTGTTGACAGCAGTACAGAAGTGGATACTTTATTTGGTAGGGATGCCTTTTGTAATTAAAACAGACCCTGCCTCTCTAAAATACTTACTTGTACAAAGACTCCACCATTTACTGGTATGTTGAAAAGCTTAAATAAACTCTCCTTTTGTTACTTACTGTTGATCTTATTTGGGCTTTAACCATGCCATCTGATAGTCCTTGGGTATTGAGTCGGATGGTTGGGAAAGAGTGAAGGCTTGGTAGTTTGCAAAACTACCAAGACTACACTCTGCAAGCAAAAGCTATTAGCTATTCAAACATTCCCTACCAAGTAGCCCTCGTGACTACATTACAAGGAAGGCTAAGAATCGAAGAGTGAGTTGAGCATTCGAACCGTCTTCTCCACTGCTTAGCAGCAACCGAGACAAGGCATTCTCTTCGGACCATGAAACTCTTTTAATTGAAGCTTTCCAGCCTGCACAACGACAACCCACCGTATCCCAGACAACTATATGTTTTCATGGAGCGGAGGGATGAAAGGCCTACTGGAGATAGCGAGCCAAGACAACCAATCGGATCTAGCACATTCAATTCTTTTAGAGTCCGACAATTCGACTTAAAGTCCACCCCGAAGAGTTTCCGCCGATGAACGTGCGGAAGTTTACTCAGACTCAGAAAGTGGGAAAGGGGTAGTCCCAGACTATGAAATTCGATCTAGCGAGCCATACCTGGTGAATTACACCTCTCCGCGGACCATGAAATTCGATTCCCCGATGTGGTAACTGTCTGGGTCGACCCAGCTCCGTCACGCTCTAAGCACACCCGGTAGAGTGAGAATAAATAGCTTGTTGCGTCCAGCCCTTTTCTAAAAGAGTATAAGGAGGTTAAGAAAGCGATCCAGGTAAACCGATCTTTATCCCTCTAATAGAAGACTGATCTTGCTCCGGTGTCGATGAAGATCTTACTTCTATGGTGATCAATTAGGTGCAACAGTGATTGTAGCAAATGCTATTCGTCATGGTCACTGGGCTCCATAGAATTTGACCTGTCTGATCAGGATGGGAAAGATGCTATGCTTGGTAAAGAAATACTTGCTAAAGAGGCCAAGGAGCAGAGCCTTCGTTTTTTCGAATTTGTCTGAAGCTATAATTTATAATGCACCTAGGAATTTATAATAGAATTACCGGATCAAAGGAATCTATTCACCTAGTGAGAAGAGGCGCGTGCTCACGGAGTTGCTTGTTGGGAAATCCATGAGTAGTCGTTTTTAATATAGGGGAATCCTCAAATCAACCTGTTTCCGGATGGGAATATTAGAGGCTATTACGACTCAATACTTCTCAGTCCACGGTAAAGGCGATATGATTAGGATTGAGGACACTGGAACCTAAACTACTCAGTTGACACTCCTACCAATTGACTCTGTTATACTCACTTGAGAAACCCGTACTACTTAATAAACGGAACTCTCAGGGAGACATTAACCACATGGGTCACAATCCCTTGTTTAGGCTGACCCTCTTAGAGAATCAGGAAAGAATGATACATTCCAACTGATCTGAAAAAAGAGAGCCTCCTAAGGCATATGAAGTTGCTGATGAACTGAGGTTTTCAACCTTTCTATCCGGTATTTCTACCTGAGATTGCCCTTGGACTAAGGAAAATCGGACTCTTTGTACTAGGTGGACTACCGGAGCAACACACATAGTTACTAAACTCATAGGAGTATCGAATTCGAACTCCCCAAGACCAGATTGACCGGTTGGAATACAGGGACAGAGCTGGAGATGAATGCCAAAAGATCGGGGCCTACAGACTCCACTTGCGGTACGGGGAAAGCAAAGCTGAATAAGCTGAGACATGATCTCTCTCTTCTCTATCTTCGCTCCTAACCTCTTGAAGAGGAGTAAGTGCTAATGTATTTGCAGCTAACGTATCTTCCAGAGTAACAGTAAGTGAAGTGAATAGAAGGTTGTTACTAGGGATGCGGGAGAAGTAGTTGCTACTAGGTCAAGTCCAGGTGTATGCGTGTGATAAGTCACGGGTGGAGAAAGTTCGGTATGCACCGGATAAAAGCATTCAAGGAATAGCAACTAGGGAAGATCAATAGGCAGCATATGGATAGGAAAAACAAGTAGCTTGGTAAGGTAAGTCAACAACTAGAAGCCCTCGAGATGCATTTCTGTCAACGTATAGGAAAACAAGGTAAGCAATAGTTCCGAAGGTAGTTTTTTCAACAGCACGTGATAGAGCTAGTCGAGGTAGATAGGCTTTTTTGTGTGATAGCTTGGAACAGACACGAGTAGCCAAGTATGGGTAACGTTGGAAAAGTATAGGGTAAGCTGATATGTATGATAACATAGATAGCCAATCTTCAAGGCATTTGGTAGTTGAGGTGTATAGTTACCAATGAAGCCAGGATGACCACTGGATCAGAGACTAGCATCTGGGCTCGTAACGAAGTGGCTTCTTCCGGACGGAAAGAAGTAGCTGGCTGATAGTATCGAAAGAGAAAGCAAAGAAAGCTTTCTGTGCCATTCATCTATATGTAGCTGCCTGGGCTGTCGTTTAGCAATCAATCTCCCTGCCACGCCTTCATTTGTTATACGACGGACATTCCTGTAGCGCTGCCGAACAAGCGATCTGACTTGTTGAATGCGGGCATTTTTGACCACATCTGCGAACATGTCTGCTGTAAACTGGGCATGGTCAAACCAGCACGGGGGTACGGACACAGAATTGAGAATCCAGCTAAAACATACTCCTGTAGCAACTGCATACAAGCACTTGCACGTCTCATCCTTCCGATCGATTTCTTGCTTGTGCTCAGAAGAACTTCTTTCCAAATTTCCGTTAATGTGGAACTCCGTGATTGCGAATTGCAGGTGCTCCTTCGAGTCGAAAGTTCGACTGCCAACGGACTATCAAATAACTTCTTAGGCCTCCCTGGAAACCAGATACATCATTGAAAGCTTTCATCGGTTATCGGATCGTCCCATTCATTATAGGCAAAGATCTTCCGTAATTACCCATCACAGGCTCTGCACCGGGTTGAGCATCCTCGTCCTCATCTTCCGAGCAATCCCCCAGTTCTCCTCATCTACATTATCGTCATCGTCCCTCTCCACATAGCCTCCAGCATCATAATCTCCTCTCGAGCTGTATACATAAAATATCCCTAATTTCTTTCATGTTGCTAACTGTCATGTGAGTCAAAAGTGTTTTATTCAGGACAAATGGATTGGGCTCTGATATTCTATAGGAGTTTGATGTGTCCTACGATCATTATTTCCTGCGAGGCGGGACCTCATTCCAATGTTGTTGGCTACGTAAGGTAAACAAACTGGGTTGTATTGTAAGCTCAATCCCGACATGTTTGGTGTCACTTCCACATACAACTCAATCATACACCACTTCGTCGATAACAGGGTCATCTCGTTTATCATTCGCCAACCTCTTTCTTCATACAAGGGGCTGATAAAAATGGGAATTATCGGCTTGTTGCAGCGAATGCAAGAGGCTGCCAAGAGAAGTGTTCGGTCATTTCATACCCATGGAGCTGGATAATGAAAACCATCGATCGTTACGTTACCAGTTAAAGATACGGAACGGAAATGCACTTTCTATGCTTCGGCATAGAATAAAAGCCACAAAACCAATCCCACTGATAAGAATATGAAGAAGTAAGCACGGCATACTGGACGGTTCAGACAGTGAAGTGTGTTAAGCAAACGTTCAACACCCAGAGTGCCGACAACCAAAAGAATACACTGGGCTTGCTTGAGTGGACCCAGTTCAATTTCTGTGCCTGGAAGAGTGAAGTTGTAAGGCAAATTGGGGCTTGATGCCCTCTGGTATAGAAGAAGGAGTCTCGGCCTCAAGTGGAATTCCTCAACGAGGTAGGTAGTCCTTTTTCCTGTAGTACCTGTACCCAGCCAGACATCTTCCCGCATCTGAACCAGTAGCAGAAGCCTAAGATCTTATTAGAGCTACTATGATATTCTCATATCAAATTATCATTATAGAAAGTGCTTTCTAATTGACTGTTATTAGAAGCACATGTGCTAGAATAGCAATTTACAGTAGCTAGTCTAGTAAACTCATAGTACGCGGAACAACTTTCTTATCAAACTTCCCCCTAAATCGTCAGCTATAGGCGAAAGAGTCTGCTGTCTGAGCTAAAGGCAATCAAGGAAGCCGAGTAGGGAAGAGCTGAGGAAACAGAGATAATCGAGTAATTAAGATTGTACTTTCTTTCGCCTCTAATTTTATTTTGAATAGTAGATTCCAGTATCCGACCAGCTATTCTGAATGAATCAGATCTGATGACGCTGTTGAACAAATTGTGGATCAGGTACTGCGCATCCAGATGAAATGTTACTTTCTGTTTATTTCCTTCAGCTTATTTGGTCCACATATGCCTAGACTGTAGTGCGGTGTGTGCCACATTTGTTTGCACTTACATGCCTTCACATCTAACTTGTGGCTGGGACACCAAAAGTGCCTAGCAGCTTTCAGTTCATTTCCTTCACAAAAAGTTGTCGCAGGTTTCATGTCGAAATCACTTCTTGTGGCGCAAGAAGCGTTCACACTATGAGGTAGCCGACACATGGATTTATGCTAACTTCAGTTTTTACAGACATTCCAGCAAGCAGACTTAAATGGTGACGGGAAGATTGATCCTGATGAATGGAAAGCGTTCGCGAGCCCAGCTTTGCTGAAGAACATGACTCTTCCATACTTTAAGTAAGTATATTTTCATTTTTAAGTTTATAAACATGCTTGCCTGAATACTTTAAGGGTTACATTCCAATTACTTGCACAATAGTTTATCCCACACTGTGATGTGTTGTGCTCATACATTAATTTCCTATTCAGGGACATAACCATGGCATTCCCCAGCTTTGTTTTGAACTCTGGTGTTGGCGATGAAGAGTTGTAGCCTTGTAGCACCCTTGGATGCACTCCATGCTCTTTCTTAATATTGCTCATAAATGGGCATGGCCAAACTATGGGGACAGTGCTAGCTCAGGTTGCTAGACATCAGCACAAGTATCTGAGGTCTCAAGTCTCAGACATGCAGCAACCTCCTCAAGGTGCAGATACAGATCTGGGATTGGGGTTGAACTTAGGTGTATTGTATTTGGTAACGAAGAGCCCCGGCATTGAAAGTGTGAAAATCGGTATCTAAACAAACTATAAGGTTGTTGTAAGCAGGTGGTCACTTGAGAGGATGATTGTACACAATGATGGAGAACCTTCCTCACTTTGTTTTTCCTTTGGTCATTGAGGCTGTAAACTGGTATGTAAAGTGATTGATTATTAACTAATGCTGTAGGATATGGTAAAAGTAGTGTTTGCATCAACAAGGATGATCGGTGGTACCAGCTTATAACAACATGTAGCCACCGAAGTCCAGTTGTGAAACTTGGAAAACATTTAAGATTTTGCCAAAACAATTTTGTCAGAATAGCAGGAACCACAACAGAACAAAGTTTTGTCAGAATCTATTTAGGAACGAAACATATCGGGTACACAATTCAACAATCCTTTTTGTCACCTAACATGCTCTGTATCTATGCATCTGTTCCACTTTGGCCATACAGATCCTTTGCGTTGCATTTACGTATGAACAAACATGACAATGTCGTACTTGCTGGTAACCTGACCTATCTAAATCCCACAAGTCTATCGGTATGAGAACTTTGTAATTCTCCACATATACATTTCGCTGTGCCGCCTCGTATGGGTTCTTTGTCAAAAAAAACACAGAAGTTGACCAAGTAACTGCAATGGAGATTCAGGTGCTTCAGTTTTACCATCTCCTGCAAGTCCACTGGATAGCACATCTTGGTGTGCTCACCGGACCACACATTATCTGCCAGGATTCGGTTCACAGCATCTGTCGGGTGGAATTCATCCCACCAGACATGGCTCGATGCGTCGCAGCACGCCATCCGTGGAAGAACACACATGAATAGAATAGGCCTCCATACTTGCCCAGCCCACAGCAAGCATCAGTGGTGGTCACAAAACCTGCACATTGTAATTCGATCATAATGTGAGTGCTTCCCCAGAGGCAGAAGCTGAGTCTACAAAAAGGTGGGAGCATAAAATGTAGGTGAGTCAATTGCGTGTGGCCTTCAAGTATTTCGTATTGTAACAATATTCAATCGGCATCCAAACAAAGGTGCATGTACGGTTCCTAAGGGATACAATTTTGTCCTAATCAACCAAACAAGCAACGGATTGAGCAACTAGCGCGAAAGCCGTTGCGCGTTAGCGCATCCGTTTTTTTGCTTCATCGAGAAAGATTAAATAAGTTGATAGCGCGATCTCGTACTAACACATACTCTCTAAATATTGAAGAACTTGCATGCGGCCTTCAAGCCACAACCGCGGTATGAGTTCTGATCTCAGACTTTGTTTGGGGGCTGCTTGCCCCTTCGCGTCGACAAGGAAACTGTGGACGACAATGGGTTTAGAATTAGAATAGAACGAGGACCCTATCGAACAAATAGAGGAAAGGGCAGAAAGGGGCAAAAGTAAAGTATAAGCGACATATGGCACGAAAAGGAAATCCAATTTCGGTAAGACTTGATCTGAATCGTAGTTCAGATCCAAGTCGGTTCAGTGAGGGCGACCGCGAAAGTCACCGAATGGGTTCGGTCCGTCTTTTCCTGATCTTTGTTTGTCCCCCCAAAGGCGTGAGAGGACGTTGCAGATGTCCGGGACGGACACGACTTCTTCTAACGCTAGAAGACCACAGGAAGAAACCCGGGACCAGAGCATGTCGTGAAAGACGCACACGAGGCGGGCGTGCTTCGACCGTGTCTCCGGGGCACAGTTGAATGTAGATATCATGAACGCGAGGATAAGGATACCAGGCCGAGAAACCCGGGCAAGTACTCTACTCCCCTAATGTGCCGATCGCTAGCGCATCCAGGGCCCCGGCGCCCAGCTCCGCTGGAGAGGCCGTCACTGATCTGAAAAGTGCGTCTGCGGTTCGGATAGACTGATTCTGCGAACGCCTAGCCCCAGGAATCAATAAAAAAACAAGTGCTAAGTTTCATTTCAGATCAGTGAATAAACCGAAAAAAGAGACCTTTTTCGCTCGGCGCCGCACTATGCTCCGCTTCAACAAATGAGAGTTTTCGGTGGAACCGGTGAACCACGCGAGCTGGTTAGATGCGTGGGGCAGAGGGCTCGTAGTACCTGATAGCGCAGCTATGCAGTGGAAGGGAAGGAGCCTAAATCGACCCCCTTCTTTCTTTCTTTTTTATTCAAAGACATAAAAGCACAGTACAAAGAGATTGGACTCTCGGATGAGACCTTGCAGCTACCGTTCCGACGCGCCCCTGACCCTATCTTGATTAAAAAAAACCGAAAACCCTCTCTAAGGTGGAGCCTAGTTGAAGCTGTCATTCAAAGAAAAAATGGGAATAAAAATCCACTTTTAGGGATATAGATGAAGTCTCGCTCAGTAAAGAGAGTTGTAGATTCGTAGAAGAGGATCAGAGTACGCGCGCTACAAAAGGCAGCTAGCCAATGAAAGTAAGTGGAAAGAATATAGTACTTTTGTACTGACCCCTCCGGGGCCCCCGGTTGTTTTGGCGCGCCCTACCCCAACGTTAGACTATTGCCTTTTTAGCCTACGCTTGCTGCTTGCAGCATGGATTCGATAGATCTATCGAATCCATGCTTCCCCCGCCCCGAAGCGAGACTCTATCCAGATCTCAAAGAATAACGAGCTAGGCGGCCGGCGGGCAAAGAAAGGGGGCGGGCCGGCCGGTCGGGGCCTTGGCGATACGTTCTTCTTTCGAAGCGTTTTGCCAATAGAGCGAGGGCGTCCTTCTGGGGTGGGGCGTTTACTTGAAAATGACAACCGCCTGTTCCAGCAGCGGGGGCCTTGCACGAAAGCAAACCGCCCGATTAAGTAGCAGTTGCTTCGCTGATGGGCCCTGTGAGGGGGGCATTGTCCCTCAGTTCTTACCAACCTCAGGTGTGTAATCGACATCTAACTTATTATCTTCTATTTTTCATGCAAGTCTGACCTCAGCTGTCCATTTCTTATTCATTCAGGGCGCCCCTAGTGGACTTGGCGGTGCTCCTTTCTCAAACCAGAACAACTCTGCTCTGAACGTTAGGGAAAATAAGGGAAGACCACCTGAGCGAACCGACCGAAGGGACTTTATTACTTATCCGAACCGAACGTTAGCGGCTTAAGCTAAGCCTATCACGAGCAGCGTTGCTGCTTGATCGGCGGGGAGGAAGATCTCAAAGTATGGGGCAAAGGATCAAGCGCTTTTACTTTGCTTTGTCCCCCGGGATCCACCACAGGTTGGGTTTGAGAGCCGTGTGATGGGTGACTATCTAGCACGGTTCAGAGAGCACGTGTATGTAGTCTGCGCTGGTGAATGGAAGCCCCCGCCGCAAAAAAGAAGCGGCTTTTCCCACGGCTCTGTCACCATTGACTCTATTTATTATTATGGTAAATCATTGTATCAAGATGTCAATCTTAGATCTTATTTCAGTTCGATACGTCCACCTACGAGACTCACCTTTGGCTTTCGTCTCGGTAGGTGTATTATTCTACATTTTCACAAAAGGACATTCATTCATTTCTTTCTTCCCCGTCGACCACTACGACTAAAACGACGCGACAAATCAAGACCCGGAAAGGATAAGGGCCGGTGGTGGGCATTTGGGAAAGTCGGGCCGATCGGGTGTCTTCATTCAAGCGAGGGTACAGAGGAAGAACGAAACGAAGTGAGAGGCCGGGGGGCAGGGAAAAGAGTCGAGTCGATCGACCGGGAGAAGCAAAACGAAATCAGGATTTGGCCGAAAAAGATGCAACGTTATGGATACCATGACCGATCACCATCGAGAAAGAATAATTTTTTTAAATCACTTCGGGTGAGCGGGGCCTTCAAGCATCCGAAATACGCCGGGGTTGTAAATGACATAGCCTTCCTGATAGAAAATGACGACTCCTTCATAAAAACAAAGTTATTCAAGTTCTTTTTTTTACCAAAGAAGTCCCGCTCTGACGGCCCGACGAGTCATCTACTAAAAAGGACCCTCCCCGCTGTGCGCCCCTCCTTGAATTATTCGGTCATGCAATACTTTTTTAATACAAAGAACAAAATGCATTTCGACCCCGTCGTAGTTCTCAATCATTTCGTGGCACCGGGTGTGGCTGAACCATCTACGATGGGGGGAGCGAAGGGAGGAAGCTTAGATAAGAGAATACGCTCTCGCATCGCTTTTTTTGTAGAAAGCTCGACCAGCGAGAAAAAGTGTTTGGCCCGAGCCAAAAAGAGGTTGATCCACTTCATTCGCCAAGCGAATGATCTTCGCTTCGCGGGAACAACAAAAACCACCATCTCGCTCTTTCCTTTCTTCGGTGCTACCTTTTTTTTTTCAAGGGATGGGGTTGGGGTGTATAATAACCCATTTTTTGAGTATGCCCGGGAACAACTCCTAGGTCAATTAAGGATCAAATGTAGGAACCTCATGGGTAAGGATAAGGTAATGGAATTGATAGATAAATTCATAGACCTAGGTAGGATAGGCAAATTGATAAAGGGAATAGAGATGATGATAGAGATCATACTGAGAAAGAGGATAATTCCGTACGGGTACAACTCTTATTTGAACGAAGTGCAAAAAATGCGATCTTTTTTGTCTAATAGAACAAACACTAATACCTTAATTGAGTCGGTAAAGATCAAATCAGTTTATCAAAGTGCTTCTCTGATTGCTCAAGACATCTCTTTTCAACTGAGGAACAATCCAATCTCATTTCGTTCCATTTTTAGTAAAATAGTTCAGGATATTCCATTAATAATGCCAAAAGGGGTGGAGGGGATACGTATTTGTTGTTCTGGTCGATTAGGGGGTGCGGAAATAGCTAGAACTGAATGCGGAAAGTATGGAAAAACATCTTGTAATGTATTTAACCAGAAAATCGATTATGCTCCTGCGGAAGTATCTACTCGTAACGGAATTTCAGGTGTCAAAGTGCGGATCTCATATAGTCAAAATAAGAAGGGACGTGCTATATCCGAAACGTACGAAATATAGTAAATATAGTAAATGCAGATGTAGTAGGGGTCGCGAACCGGATGGTACACAACTTGGTTTTGGAAGATATGGCACCAAAAGTAGTAGAGCTGGTCGTCTTTCATATCGAGCCATTGAAGCAGCGCGTCGGGCTACAATCGGACAATTCCATCGTGCTATGAGCGGACAATTCCGAAGAAATTGTAAGATATGGGTAAGAGTTCTCGCAGATCTTCCTATTACGGGGAAACCCGCAGAAGTTCGAATGGGAAGAGGAAAAGGAAATCCTACGGGTTGGATTGCTCGTGTGTCCACGGGACAAATCCCATTTGAAATGGATGGTGTGAGTTTGTCAAATGCTCGACAAGCCGCTAGATTAGCGGCGCATAAACCATGTTCGTCAACCAAGTTTGTTCAGTGGTCGTAACGTAATTGGTTAGTGGGGAAAAACCGGGCCGGGACTAAAAATAATTTTACGAAGTGTTTGTTCCTGAACGAGGGAAGTGGAAAGACAAAGAGGGATAGGGAGCTCGCCTCCTTCTTTTTTGTAATCGCCGAAATGGAAATTGTACGACGACCCTTCCAGGCATACGACCCTGAGACGTGACGGTGTCACTTTTCCGGCCCGGTAAAGTGACAGTTATATAAATAAGAATAAGAAAGAGAAGCGTGATGGTGGATTTTTCTTTAGAGAATCAAAAAGCAATCAACCATCCCCAAACAAAGTGCTGCTGGAGGGAAATGCTAAAGTCCCATTCCGAATTCCATTAAGGTTGTATTCCTACTAAGAAACTCAAGGCTATACTCTACTTCCCATCCCAGCTCGTAAGTAATCCTATTTCTGTATTAGCCTTTGAACAGCATGGGCCATGAAAGGACCGGAGAAGGAATGCAGTAGGATGATTCTATCTTTCCTATGTATGGGGCACACGATTCTCTTTCCATACACTAGTAAAAAAAAATAATAGGGCGAGGGTACCTAAATATCCATCTAGAGCGAGTAGCGATTCTTTTACTTACTACTTTTTGAAAGATTACACCTTCGACTATCTCTAACTAAGCACGCATGTCCCACTATCTATATGTGAGAACAGGCTGTAAGCACGCATGCCCCTCCTATCTATGAAAGAGAACAGGAATTCCCTACACCAACATATCTAGCGAGGGAAATAACTCCTTCCAATCTACGAAAAGAGGGCACTACGAAAGCTAATTAGTAAAACCAGCACCAAAATAGCGAGTGAGTAACAAGCACTATTTCGACCATACTCTCTTGTCCTTACATCCCAGCCATTAAGCACTACATACTATAGCAGTCAACTCACTATTTGCACTCCTTGCATTCCATGAGCTTTTCTTTCAATAGTAAGCAGGAAATGCGAATAAGAGAAGGGTAGAAGAAGCGATCTGCGAATTTCTTTATTTCAGGACGTTAGATAAATCATTTCTTAGGTATGCTACATTCTTTGAAGAAAGAGTAGGTTATTACATTATGTCTAGTTGTTGAACAGGGCCCTTGCTTAAAAAATAAATAGTTATATTATATTATGCCCATGCTTTATTAACAACACAAGTTAAGATAAATAGTAGTAAGTAAGCTTTCTACCACTAGTAGTACTATGGTTGCTTTCTACCACTAGTCGTTGAATCTTCCTATTCCACTTACTGTACCTCTTTTGTGTCTTTGTCGGATTTCTCTCGCACGAGGAGGTCTAGGATCCCCAATTTCGCATTTGACCCTGTCTGTACCGCTACGCGCCTCACTGTACATCTTCTGTCCATTTGCTCTACTGTAATTACCATGGGTATGTTTTTTTTAAACAAGGTATCTGAAGGCAATCAACGAATCAAGAAAACTGGTATTGCTACCAGTATCCAGCAGAATTCATATAGGTTGGTTTTTTATCCTTCCTTTTATAAGTGCCCTTAGACTTTATATTATCTTCTTCTTTGCCGAAACCGAGCTATTAATTGGCACCTTGGGCACCAAGCACCTATAGGCCATGGCTTCGGGGCAGCTCCCTCGGGATAAGGGATAGCGATAGGTCTAAAGCTCGTCATATCGACTAAAAGGGTGAAACTAGCGCTAGGGAAAGGGCCGTACCTAGGCATAATAGGAAGGAGCGCGCGCTAGGTAGGCGTTCTTGGAAGGAGCCTTGGGAACTGGGTAGAGGATTAGGTTGATAACCCCCTTTGCTTTGGATGAACCGAACCTCCAATAGGAAACCTAGGATAGGATAGGAAGCAACCTGCCTTGATCACGCTGCTGTTCCGATCCTAATTGTTGACGTCTACAACTAGATAATTGATTGATTTTCCTAGCCCTGGTCTATTTAATTGATTTAGTTCGCTAGGAATAGGAAACAGAGGCGCCGTTGCTTGTTCTACTAACGCTAGTGCTACTTATCGCTAGGATACAACTAGATAATTCGTACGTGCATAGGATGCCGAGGGCAGGATAAAGATGAACTCTTTGCCAATGCCTGCTTCCTTGGTATGATACCGGTATTGAGGGAAAGGATATCGATGGGCCGCCGTTCCGTTATTGGATTCGATTAAGAACCATAGCCGTAGTCGTAGCCGTTAGCAGGGAACCGAAGTAGGTATTTTAAGCAAGTATTGGCTTTGTCCTTTCCTTTCGCTGTTGTACGAGAAACCTAAACCTTTCGTTCCCTTCCCTTCGCTGTTGTACGAGAAAGCCTCTCTTCCCCGAAGACAGTCTTCC